GATCTTCTGAAAAGAATTACAACACACTACTATAAGATGCTCTATTTTTACATAGAAATGTGTTCGCTCAAGAAAGACTCCAGAGGATGTTGATCGTAAATAAGAAGATTGTTTACGAATAAATAGGAATAAATATTCGCATTCATATACATAAGAATTATATAGGAACCAAAGGAATTTTTTCTTTCTTTTTGAAAAGGCGTAAATGAATTTCTTTGAAGTAACGAGACTATTCAAATTATGATATTCGTGGAAAAGAAATCGCAATAAATGCAAAGAAGGAACATCCTTGATCCAGCATTGAAGTACTTGAACCAAGATTTCCAGATGTATGGGATGAGGTATTAGTAGATCTGACACATAATTCAAATGTAAAAATTTGTCCTCTAAAAAGGGAAATATTGAATGAATAGATCGTAAATTCTGATATTTTAGTATTTTTTTTTCTTCAGAAGATTCAGAAAAAGATACTAATTGCGACGAGAATGGAATTTCCAGAATGACTCCAAAACCTTCTGATACCATTTGAGAAGAAAAATGAGAAGAAAAAAAATTCTTGTACTCCCAAAATTCTTTTTTGTTAGAATCATTAAACGAAGAAATAAAAAAATTCTGTTGATACATTTGAGTAATTAAACGTTTCACAAGTACTAAACTAGATTTATTGTCATAACCAATAATTTCCACGGGTTCGTAAAAAATCAAACTATTGAAGTTATGATCATGAGCAAGTGAGTAAATATACTCCTGAAAGAGTAGCGGATATAGGAAGTTTTGTTGCCGAAATCCATAAATTTTGCCATTTACGTACATTTATACTGATGAAAACAAAAAAGGGAGTCGCTTCTTGTGTTATTGTTATTAAATGATAACATAGTGCAATATGGTCAGAACGGCGTATGTGTATTGTATATTATACGTAGTATATTCTTTATACTTTTATACTTTTATACTATATTTTATACTATACTATACTATACTAGAACTATAAATAACACTGTAGTATATTAGTGTATTATTAGTATATACAGTAATATACAGTATTACACTACAGTAATACAATTACATTACATTTTTTTTTTTAGATATCCTTTATTATAAAATTATATACTTTATTATTATTAATTATTATATATTATTATTATATTTTATATTTTTATTATTATTAATTATTATATATTATTATTATATTTTATATTATATATATTATATATAATTATATATATTAATATATATATATTAATATATTTATATTAATATATTATAATATATTATAATATTATATTATAATATTATATTTTATTTATTTTAAGATATCTTTTTTATTTTAAGATATCTTTTATATTATATTATATTATATTATTATATAATTATATGTATATATACATATTTATTAAATATTTATTATATATACATACTGTTATATTTATATTGATTGTGATGTAAATAATGTAATGGTAAAAAGATTATATAGATTATATAAAAGTTAAGAACAAATAAAGAATATATACCCCGGAGACAGAGAGCCCAATCAACAGATCTTTTTTCTTTCCCTTTCTATACAATCGGATTTATTGTTAATATAACTAGAATAACAATAAAAGAAATAAATAAAATCTAAAATAACAAGAAGAAAAATAAGGAAAAGGTATAAAATCTTTTATTTTCGCAACCCGATCGCTCTTTTGACCTTGGAATAAATTTTTTTTATCAGTATACTATTTCTTAGTACACATCTGTCTTAAATTTTAAATAAAGAATAATTAGGATTCAAGAAAAAAAAAAGAATCAATGGTCCACTCACAATTAACAAGAGAACCTTTTCCCGCATCAGGCACTAATCTATTTTTAACGTCTAATTAGATCGGGTCTTCATTCAAATTAATTCAAATTAAGAAGATAAGCTCGTTACTTTTTCGTCTTACTCGAATTGGAGCCATAAGGCTCTATCCATTTATTCACTAGACCCAACTAGAATTCTTATGTTATATTATGAGTATTAAATTTTTTTATGATTATTTTATTTATTAAAATTATATTTCATATTTAACGACATGCTCTTTTTTCCATTCATTACCTTTCAGGATCAGTCGCGTTCTTATAAACTCTACCAATAGTCTTGACGAATTCCTTCCTTCATCCAAATGTGTAAAAGATCATAGTCGCACTTAAAAGCCGAGTACTCTACCGTTGAGTTAGCAACCCGGATCTATATGATGTGTAGATATGATCAAAATAAAATAATAAAAAAAAATAAAAATCAATGGAATTGAACTGCACAACTACATCAAAACATGGAACTAGGAAGAAAACAAATCTAAACAACAAAATATCAATAGGATCCGGTTCAAAAAACAAGAGATTCAAAATAGAATTGGCAAATCACCAAAATTTTTCCAATTTTTTATTTAGTTAAAATCCATTTTGTATAAAGTATAAAATACGGAAGAGGAAATCCAGCAAACCCATCCATTTTACTAAAATGAAGGAAAATGCTAATAGGGAATGGAGATAAAAAGATCTATTTATCTACGAGATAATTATATCTGTTCGATACGCCATTGTCAATATGAATGGACTTTTAATTTTTTATAAAAAAAAAATTAAATATTAATATTTAATAAATTAAATAAATAAATAAAAAAATATTAGTAATATAATTAATATTAATATAATATATTTAATATAATTTAATATAATAATTTAATATAATATAATATATTTAATATAATATATAATAATAAATATAATATAATTATAATTAAATATATAATTATAATTAAATAAAATATTGTATTGGATATTATTAGATATTGGATTAGCACAACACAAATGATAAATAAGAGATTTGAGCGTAAAAAATAAGGTAGATATAAAATATAGAAAACAAAATAAAAATATCAGGTTTCCTTAATCAAAAAATAAATAAAAATAAATAAAGGTACAATACAAATACAAGAAAAAAGATTACCCCCCCCCAACAGGGGGGGGGTTCCACAACAAGAAAAAAAGAAATAAAATAAACTAAATTAAGTAAGAATAAGATAAGATAGAACAAGAAAAGACCAAACTTTGAATAAAGAATTACACAAGGATAGGTACTAAGGATAGGTACTAGCTTTTTCTATTCATGACTTTTATTCTGATCAAAATAAATTCGAAATTCTTTATTTAAAGAGTTCTGCCTTCCTTAAAATATTATGAACAGTTCCTGTGGGTTGAGCACCCTTTTCAAGGAAATATAGAATAGCAGGAACATTTAAATAAGTTTGATTATTTATCGGATCATAAAAACCCACTTTTCGAAGATCTCTTCCTTCTCTTCGGGATCGAACATCAATTGCAACGATTCGATAGATGGCTCATTGGGATAGATGTAGATAAAGGATGCCCCCCCTAGAAACGTATAGGAGGTTTTCGCCTCATACGGCTCAAGAAAAGATGATTTTAAATTCTATAATTCTATTCTACTATTCTATATACTATATATTCTATAATTATACTATTTATACTATATTATTATATTATATTTAATTATATTTAATTATATTTATACTATATTATATCTTTAATCTTTACAGAAAAAAAATCTCAGTCGTACTCCTAACTCAAGTTGGATAGTTTTAAAAGAGTTCGAAAGGAAATCTTTATAATTTATTGAGCTGTCTCTAACTTCTTTTTTTGTCTCCTTTAGGATCTATTTTTTTTTTTGCTCATTCTGATCCAATTGTTGAGACAAGTGAAAATAGTATTTACTTGTTCCGGAATTCGTTGTCTTTGCTTTACGATTTGTGAAATCTTTGGGTTTAGACATTACTTTGGTGATCCTTACTCCTTTTCAAAAAGGCAGCAACATACCTTTTTTTTTTATATGGAAAAAAGAACAATCATACGAAAGATTGATTTCTTTGTGATACACTTTTGATCAAAACAGTTTTTAAATTTCGACAAATTTGACTTTTTTTTTTATTTCAAACTTGTTAAAATTTTAACCTCTCCATTTATATATTCTATTGATGATCTATTTACAAAGTTGGTCTAACTTATTGATTGTCACTAACCCTAGATTATTCTCCCGATAAATAAATCAATCGTTTTTACTCGAGCTCCACCATATGCTATACCATTAGTCTTTTTATTTACCAACCTAAGGCAAATGAAATTAGGTTCCTAGCAGGACAAACTATGTCGAGACAAGAGCATCTTCATTCCTATAGAAAATGATGGATGGCAAAATCCACAGCCAATCATGTCCTTCAAGTCGCACGTTGCTTTCTACCACATCGTTTCAAACGAAGTTTTACCATAACATCCCTCTCCCTTGATTTTTATTTTGAAGCGTATGCAATTGATTCAATATGGAATCATGAATAGTCATTGGCTGAACCGATATATAATAATTCACACTTACCTATCCATAGATAGATAAGTTTTTGTCCGAAAAGGATTTCACTTAAATTAACCCCATATTTTATCATATGAAGAAAATCACATGAAAAAAAAATCTTTTATTTTTACTTTTATTCAAATATTCAAATGAAAAAGAAATCCCCATGAATGGCTAAAGATTTTCAGCTACTTAAACTAATCATAAAAACTATAACTATAGTAACTTTATACTAAACTAAATATTTCATTTCAATATTCAATAAAAAATATTAAATTAAATATTATATTATTAAATATTTTAATATTTTTTGAATGAAAAGAAAGATATGATTCTAAGAATCATTATTAAATTTCAGAATAAAGGATTGGATCACATTGTATCCAACGTTAAACAGAAAAATTTTTAATTCCTTAATTTGAATTTAAATTCTATTTAAATAGAGAAGAATCCCTCGTTTATGATGAATAACGACCTGGGACGGAAGGATTCGAACCTCCGAGTAACGGGACCAAAACCCGTTGCCTTACCGCTTGGCCACGCCCCATTTTTCTTTTTTTTCTAAGAAAACCTAACCTCAATATTGATTATTCGTCAATAACCAACCAAAATAAATATAGGACATGTTGTCCCTAGGATTCAACACATGTAGATATAGAATAAAAAAGATTCATTGATCATTACATAAAATTCAATTAAGATATTGTATGAAAGTAGAATTCCTTATATTCTAAGTATTTTAATTTAACTTGATTGTAGAATGTAAGGAAGTATTTTTGATTGAGGAGAGGTAAAAGAAAAAGAAGAATTTTTTTTATCTTTTATCCACCTTTTTTTTTTATCTCATAAAAACAACTCAATCAAATCTGATAATTTATTATCATTTCAATTTCATTTTAAAGAACAAGAAAAAAATGTTTGTTATGTTTAATACTTTTAGTTTAATCTGTATCTGTCTTAATTCTAACCTTTATTCGAGTAGTTTTTTCTTCGCCAAATTACCCGAGGCTTATGCCTTTTTCAATCCAATCGTAGACGTTATGCCAGTTATCCCTGTACTCTTTTTTCTCTTAGCCTTTGTTTGGCAAGCTGCCGTAAGTTTTCGATAAAAAATGAATCTCTATTCAATTTATATTCGTGATTTCTTCGATAAAAAAAGATGATATTTTGATTAAAAAAATAAATAAGATCGGATAAGTCTGACATTAGGAACCCTCGATTAAAAAAGCTAAATTCTGGTATTTTATATTGTATATTGATATATTGAATTTAATTTTAAATTTTAATAAGGGAGCGATGATTTTTGAAATGTAAATATATTAATGTATAGCGTGTGTCGTAAAATAGGTGATCTATTTCCTTTTTTAAATAAATGATATTATTTATCTTGGAGATTGTGTAATGCTTACTCTTAAACTCTTCGTTTACACAGTAGTAATATTCTTTGTTTCTCTCTTCATCTTCGGATTCTTATCTAATGATCCGGGGCGTAATCCTGGGCGCGAGGAATAAAAAAAGAGATGAGATTCGTTTTTAGTTTTTCATAAGTAAATCTATCAATAAATGGAATAGATACTAGATAAAGAAAGATAAAAATTTCATAAAAATAAAAGAAAATTAATAATAAAAAATTCTTCAAAATTATAAAAATTCAAGTGATCGGGTGGGTCGGAGAGAGGGGGATTCGAACCCCCGGTGCGAAAAATTCGTACAACGGATTAGCAATCCGACGCTTTAGTCCACTCAGCCACCTCTCCCCATTCAAAAATTAAAGTTTATCGTGTGATGTGACACGTGAAGCCAAGATTGAGAAAAATTTGTATTTTCCTTCTTTTTTATTAATTATAAGATTAAGTAATCTAAAAAAAAAAAGTAATGTAATCATTGTATATAAGAATATAATTAAGAATTAAGAATATAAATAGAAAAAGTGTAATAAAAACACATAAAAAAATGGATATGGATAAAGTGTCAGATATCCACGAATTTGATCAGTAATTAAATTTTTATAATGAGTCGAAACAGATTTCTACATATAGAAAGAATACTTTATTTCTTATTTCTTTGATTTTGTACAAAGGGTTCGTTTACCCGGCCTGGTTAAGTACTGGCCGGGCCAGTACTTCTTTTGTTCCAACGAACAAAACAATTTTTGTTTTTATATTAAATCAAAATTATTATCGAAACAAGAAGAGATATTTTGATTCCCATTATTAGTTATTAGAAATAGTGTTAGATTCTAATATATGGATTTATATAGATTATCTTAGAAATTCTCTAAATTATCTATAATCCAGTAAATTATCTTAAATTCTCTATAATCCAGATTAATATTATTAATATTTATTATCTTAATCTTATTTCTATATACTATATATATTTATACTATCTATATTTCTATCTATTTCTACATTATATTTATATTCTATATATAATATTATAATCTATTTCTATATACTATATATATTTATACTATCTATATTTCTATCTATTTCTACATTATATTTATATTCTATATATAATATTATATAATATATAATATAATATATATATTATATATTTAATATATTTATATTATATTATTATTATATTATTTATTATTATATTTTTTATATTTTTATTATATTTTATTTTCTTTCAAGCCCGCGTCAGAACAAAATACATGTCAATGCTGGAATTTTAATGATTCTGATGCTATCTTTATCTTGACTGTGTCTCATTACTTTTTTGTCCAAATAGTGTTGGACAAATGGTCCATTCATATCCAATAATGAATATGTAGCGGGTATAGTTTAGTGGTAAAAGTGTGATTCGTTCTATTAACAACTTCAATAGTTAAGCGGTCTTTCCATTTTTTATTTTTCATATTCAGATCAAAAACTTTATTTCTTAAAAAGATTTAATCCTTTATCACCCAATATTTTATTTGAGGAAATAAAATACATTCTCACGATTTCTATCCAAAAGTCAATCAGAATTGGAATAAAAAAAATTGGATTATGAAGTCGAGAAGCATAATTTTTTTGATTGGATCAATTCTTTCAATTGAATGAGTATGAATAAAGGGTCTATGGATGATAGTAGAAAACTTTCAATCGTAACTAAATCTTCAA